GAAGAGTAATTGATCAGATTCGCGGACGTTCTTATGAAGAAACACTCATGATATTGGAACTAATGCCCTATAGGGCATCTTATCCAATTTTAAAATTAGTTTATTCTGCAGCAGCAAATGCTAGTCATAATATGGGTTTGAATGAAGCTGATTTATTTATTAGTAAAGCTGAAGTCAATAGAGGTGCTATTGTGAAAAAGTTAAGACCCCGGGCTCGAGGGCGTAGTTATCTGATAAAAAAAACCACTTGTCATATAAAGATTTTTTTAAAAGAAAAATCTAAATTTTAGATTCCTATTTAGAAAAAAAATGGATGGAAAAAGAATAGAAAAATATGGGACAAAAAATAAATCCACTTGGTTTCAGACTTGGAACAACTCAAAGTCATCATTCTTTTTGGTTCGCAAAACCAAAGAATTTTTCCAAGGGTCTACAAGAAGATGAAAGAATACGGAATTGTATTAAGGACTATGTAAAAAAAAATAAGAGAATATCCTCAGGTTTCGAAGGAATTGCTTATATAGTAATTCAAAAAAGAATAGATTTGATTCAGGTCATAATCTATATTGGATTTCCCAATTTATTAATAGAAGGACGAACACGGGGAATCGAAGAATTACAGATGAATGTACAAAAAGAATTTCATTCTGTAAACCGGAGACTCAACATTGCTATCACAAGAATTGAAAAGCCTTATGGACAACCTAATATTCTTGCAGAATATATAGCTTTACAATTAAAAAATAGAGTCTCATTTCGAAAGGCAATGAAAAAAGCTATTGAATTAACTGAACAAACGGGTACAAAAGGGATTCAAGTGCAAATTGCAGGGCGTATCGACGGAAAAGAGATTGCACGTGTCGAATGGATCAGAGAAGGCAGGGTTCCCTTACAAACAATTCGCGCTAAAATTGATCACTGTTCCCATACAATTAGAACTATCTATGGAGTCTTAGGCATAAAAATTTGGATATTTGTAAACCAAGAATAAGAAAAGAAAAAAGAAGAAGAATGGACCTTTATTTATTTCGCCATTCTGGTCATCGATAGAAAAAATTTATAAACTCTTTTCTTCTTTTTCTTAATCAAAGAAAAACGAACAATTCTAATTCTATAAGGTTGAATAAAAATTTGATTTACCCTTTATTTAATTTAGATTTTAGTATAATTGCTATGCTCAGTGTGTGACTCGTTAGTTTTTTCTTTAGAATTGAGATTGAAAAAAACAGGCTAACCCCACTATAAACTTAGTAACTATCAAAACTAAAGAAACTCAAAACTAATAACCAACTTATTGCTTCGTATTGTCGAGATCCCAAGAAACAGTCACTATATGACTGAATCGATCATATAGTTGTAGCATTGTAGCAACTGAAATTCTTTTCATAAAAAAGAAATCTGATTATGAATTGTGAAAAAAAAAGGGATGTGGAAAAATGGAAGGATGATAGAAAGAGAGAATAAAGATCTCAGTGATATATGATTCCCATATGTATGGTTTATGAAAAATTATCCCATAAAAAAGGCAGTGTTATAAAGCATCAACATCAATATAAAATAAAAATACAAAATATACAATTACAATACAATAGAATAAGAAATATACAAAGAAAAAATAGAAAAAAAATAGAAAGAAGTATAGAAACATATAATAAAATAGAATAATAAAATAGAAGAAATAATAAATAAAATAAAAGAAATTCAAATAAGAATATAAAGAATAGAAAATAGAGAAGAATTTAATCGAGCTTCGGGTTAAGAAAAACTGAGGAGATTGACTCGGAAACAAATAAGAGATTTTGTTGAGAGCTCCATTGCAGAGTTCAGGCCTAAACATTAATGGAGAAGCTATGGGAACGATGGAACCTGTGACTACATAGGATTTTCTTGAAAACGAATCAATCCTAATGATTCATTGGGTAGGATGGCGAAATGAACCAAGAAAAAATGGATTTCTTCTGAATGGTCATGGATTGATCCTACAAATGAAGGAGGAAAGAGTCAATATTCGCCCGCGAAACCTTTCTTTATTTTTAATTTTTCTTTCATTTAAGGATTTTCTTTATTGGTGTGATTCAATTTCAATAGAGGTAAAGTCAAATACTTTAGAAATCTTGATAAAAGAAAGAAGCATTATATATAAACAAAAACACCTAGTTATCTAGTTAGTTATATATAAAGTTACCTATGTAACAAATTCAATATAAAAAAGATTAGTATATTCTTTCTTTTCATTTTGATAGAATGAAATACATAAATACATGTGTATATTTAATATTCTTGAATCATTTCATTCGCGAGGAGCTGGATGAGAAGAAACTCTCATGTCCGGCTCTGCAGTAGAGATGGAATTCAGAAACAACCATCAACTATAACCCCAAAAGAACCAGATTTCGTAAACAACATAGAGGTAGAATGAAGGGAATATCTTGCCGAGGCAATCATATTTGTTTTGGCAGATATGCTCTTCAGGCACTTGAACCTGCTTGGATCACAGCTAGACAAATAGAAGCAGGGCGAAGAGCAATGACACGATATGCACGTCGTGGTGGAAAGATATGGGTACGTATCTTTCCCGACAAACCTGTTACTGTAAGACCTACAGAAACACGTATGGGTTCGGGCAAGGGATCCCCCGAATATTGGGTATCCGTTGTTAAACCGGGCCGAATACTTTATGAAATGAGTGGAGTATCAGAAACTGTAGCCAAAACTGCTATGGAAATAGCTGCATGCAAAATGCCTATACGAACTCAATTTGTTATTTCAGGATAGGTAAACAAAAGTAAAAGAAGAAGGAAGGAGTATTGAGAATGAAAAAACAACCACAGATTTCTTTATCTCTGGACAGACAATATTTCTTTTTTCCATTATCCCTTGCATTGAAATAAGAGATTCAAATAAAAATGATATGATTCAACCTCAGACCCTTTTGAATGTAGCGGATAACAGTGGAGCTCAAGAATTGATGTGTATTCGAATCATAGGAACCGGTAATCACCGATATGCTCATATTGGCGATGTTATTGTTGCTGTAATCAAAGAAGCAGTGCCCAACATGCCTCTAGAAAGATCAGAAATAATTAGAGCTGTGATTGTACGCACGTGTAAAGAACTCAAACGTGACAACGGCATGATAATACGATATGATGACAATGCAGCGGTTATCATTGATCAAGAGGGAAATCCAAAAGGAACTCGAATTTTTGGTGCGATTGCTCGGGAATTGCGACAGTTGAATTTTACTAAAATAGTTTCATTAGCGCCCGAAGTCTTATAGATGAAGATAGGATATATCCTATCTATTCTATATATAGAAAATAGAATATTCAAATATCTGAAATAGATCCGATTAATAGATTGTGTCTCATGCATATATTTGAGATTTAGAATAATTTTTTAGAATTTAAGAATTTCAAAAAAAAATTCAATAAAAAATAAAACAAAAAAAAGAAGCATGTTGATTATATCAAAATGAGGAGGCACCAATAACTATAGTTCGTCATGGGTAGGGACATTATTGCCGATATAATAACTTCTATAAGAAATGCTGACATAGATCAAAAGGGAAGAGTTCAAATAGTATCTACTAATATCACTAAAAACATTGTGAAAATACTTTTACGAGAAGGTTTTATTGAGAACGTTCGAAAACATCAAGAAAGTAAAAAAGATTTCTTGGTTTTAACCTTACGACATAGAAAGACTAGGAAAGGTAATAAAATGATTTTAAAGCGTATAAGCCGACCCGGTCTACGAATCTATTCCAACTATCAACGAATTCCTAAGATTTTAGGTGGAATGGGAATTGTAATTCTTTCTACTTCTCGAGGTATAATGACAGATCGAGAAGCTCAACTAGAAAAAATTGGAGGAGAAATTTTGTGTTATATATGGTGATTCTCCCGGGGTACCCTAATTTTCTCTCGAACTTACTATTTGTAAAATAGAGAGGAGAAGTGAATTATAGAACTCTTCCTCTATTAGTTGATACTTAAAGGGGGTTCCCTGGAATGAAAGAACAAAAATTGATTCATGAGGGTTTAATTACTGAATCACTTCCCAACGGTATGTTCCGAGTTCGGTTAGATAATGAAGATCTAATTCTAGGTTATATTTCAGGGAGAATCCGGCGCAGTTTTATACGTATACTACCCGGAGATAGAGTCAAAATCGAAATGAGTCGTTATGATTCAACCAGGGGACGTATAATTTATAGACTTCGCAAAAAAGATTCGAACGATTAGATCATTCTTTTAAACATCCTTTTTGTAGGGATATAATTCGAAGTTCAAAAATGCAATAAACTGATTCTTGTTTCCAAAAAAAAAAATAGATTCAGAATGAAAGTAAGGAATGATAAATATGAAAATAAGGGCTTCTGTTCGTAAAATTTGTGAAAAATGTCGCTTGATTCGTAGGCGGGGGCGAATTATAGTCATTTGTTCCAATCCGAGACATAAACAGAGACAGGGGTAATCCTTCTCAAGTTCTAAATCAAGTACTTTTTCAAACCCATGTACATGTAAAAAGAAAGAAGAAAGGATTCGTTTTCATATGAAATGGATATCCCCGTATCTTTCTGTAGATTTCTGATTCTTCTTTCTTTTTCTTTTATTCTTATGAATATGATCTAATAAAATATGACAAAACCTATAGCAAAAATTGGTTTACGTAAGAATGCACGTATTGGTTCAAATAAGAATGAACGTAGAATACCAAAAGGAGTTATTCATGTTCAAGCGAGTTTCAACAATACTATTGTAACTGTTACAGACGTACGAGGTCGGGTGGTTTCTTGGGCTTCCGCAGGTACTTCTGGATTCAGAGGCACAAGAAAAGGAACACCCTATGCTGCTCAAGCCGCGGCATTTAACGCTATTCGTACATTAGTTGATCAGGGTATGCAACGAGCAGAAGTTATGATAAAAGGTCCAGGTCTCGGAAGAGATGCGGCATTACGAGCCATTCGTAGAAATGGGATGCTATTAAGTTTCGTACGTGATGTAACACCCATGCCGCATAATGGATGTCGCCCCCCTAAAAAAAGACGTGTGTAGAAATAAGAATTCAAGAGATTCCAAGAGAAATAAATGATTCAATGATCTGATCCAATAATCATAAAGAAAAGAAAAATAATAGTATGGTTCGAGAAGAAGTAGCAGGATCCACTCGAACACTACAGTGGAAATGTGTTGAATCAAGAGTAGACAGCAAGCGTCTTTATTATGGTCGTTTTGTTCTGTCCCCGCTTATGAAAGGCCAAGCCTATACTATAGGTATTGCTATGCGAAGGGCTTTACTTGGAGAAATAGAAGGAACATATATCACACGTGCAAAATCTGAAAATGTGCTGCATGAATATTCTACGATAGCGGGTATTGAAGAATCAGTACATGAGATTTTAATAAATTTGAAAGAGATTGTATTGAGAAGTAATCTCTATGGAATTAGGGACGCATCCATTTGCGTCAGGGGTCCAAAATACATAACAGCTCAAGATATCATCTCACCACCTTCTGTAGAAATAGTTGACACGACACAGCATATAGCTAACCTGACAGAACCAATTGATTTGTGTATTGAATTACAAATCAAGAGAGATCGCGGATATCGTATGAAATCCACAAATGACTCTCACGATGGAAGTTATCCTATAGATATTGTATCTATGCCTGTTCGAAATGCGAATCATAGTATTCATTCTTATGGGAATGGGAATGAAAAACAAGAGATACTCTTTCTAGAAATATGGACGAATGGAAGTTTAACTCCTAAAGAAGCACTTTATGAAGCTTCTCGTAATTTGATTGATTTATTGATTCCTTTTCTACATGCAGAGGAAGAGGACATGAATTTCAAGGAAAATGAAAACAGATGGAATCTACCCCTTTTTTCCTTTCAAGACAGATTCACTAATCTTAAGAAAAACAAAAAAGGAATTCCATTGACATGTATTTTTATTGACCAATCAGAATTGTCTTCCAGGGCCTATAATTGTCTCAAAAGGTCCAATATACATACATTATTGGACCTTTTGAGTCACAGTCAAGAAGATCTTATGAAAATGGAAGATTTTCGCATAGAAGATGTAAAACAGATATTGGGCACTCTACAGAAGCATTTTGCAATCAATTTACCTAAGAAAAAGTTTTCATTTTAAATCCATTGGACTTTTTTTTTTCATTTTTTAGTTTTTAGAAATAAAAAAGATAAAAAAGAATAGAATGAGTTTTGAATCTTCGACACGGTCCATATATTTGCAGAATAGATCATAATAAGATAGATGTATCTAGGGAAGATCCAGAAGGGGATCTTCCTTAGATACCTATGTCGTGGTATTTAACGGTTTAATCAATTTGAAAAAGACCTAAAGTTAGGGATTTCTCAATAGGTAAAGTTGCTCCAATACCTAACCAAAGAGCTACTGCGGTACCGATCAAAAAGACTGTTGTAGCTACTGGACGACGAAATGGATTTTGGAATTTATTGACATTCTCCAAAAAAGGTACTGTCAATAATCCTATTGGTACTGAAACCATTAAAAGAACACCCAATAACTTATTGGGTACTGTGCGAAGTATTTGAAATACGGGAAAAAAGTACCATTCGGGTAATATTTCCAACGGAGTTGCAAACGGATCCGCCGGTTCACCGATCATTGACGGCTCTAGAACTGCTAAGCCCACAGTACATGCAATAGTGCCTAAAATTACTACTGGAAAAATATATAAAAGATCATTGGGCCATGCAGGTTCTCCATAATAATTATGTCCCATCCCTTTAGCCAATTTAGCTCTTAATACAGGATCATTCAAATCAGGTTTCTTTGTTATTTGGATAGGTGAATTATTGTAGATCCATCCCCCAAAGGAACCGGACATGATAATTTTTTATCATCCGGCTCGAGCAAGAATCAAAAGAATTACAGAAATAGATCCATAGAACATAAATAGGTCCTAGGTCCATAGAATATCTATATTTCTATATTTCATACATATCTACATATATAATGTAGAATGACTCTATGTAAGAAAAGATTTATCAAATTCCATTTCCCCGAGTTGCAACGATTCATTGTAAAGAATTCAGTTCTGGCAACAAGGAAATGCTCAATATCCAAGTAGGCTTACAAATTCGATCATGATCAAGTGCTTTTTGGATTGTCTCATTCATGTCTTTTGGTTGGTTTTTATCCCCACAACATCTCGATTGTGTTACATACAAAAATACAAAGTTTTTACTTGTTACTAAGAAAGTCTAGCCCCTGTGCTTCCTTAGATCCCTTATTTAACTCCGATAGTATCATAGATCAGGGTCGATGCAGAGGAAATGAATGCATCTACATACTATAAAAAACTTACTAAGATTACTATCAAATTCATACGAAATACTAATACTAGCAATTAATTATAAGAAAATTACTAAAAAAAAAAAGAAAAATTAAACAAAGTGGAATAATATAGAACATTGGATTCCACATCACTTATTCTAGGGATCTTACGGAGCCTGTTCATGCATGACATGATTCGGGTATGATCATAGAAAATATTCTCCTCAAGCGAACCGGCCTATCCTATGCTACATAAAGGGACTTACGTGATGGTTGGATGCGGAGACACATTGGGTTGTGAATTCCAACGTGGCGGATAAAATCATATATCTGCATGGACCAATCAATAGTTCAAGTCACACACTCCCATAATCCATCCTCTTTTAGGAAAATATACTTCAACTATTTGATTCGTATCAAATAAACAATACTTCAGAGTTGAATAGAAGTATCCAAATAACATGCCTTATTTTTCAATAATCCATATTTGTAGCAATGAAAGACTCTTGTTCCTACCCGATATGATAAATTACAAATATCTATGATCTGCCTTCTCTATAAAGGACCCGAAATACCTTGCTTACGTATCATTGAAAAGTGCATTAACATAAATACGGCAGTAAGAAGAGGCAATACAAAAGTATGTAAACTATAAAAACGAGTCAAAGTGGATTGGCCCACACTAGCACTTCCACGTAATAATTCTACCAAAGGTGATCCTATTATAGGAATAGCTTCAGGCACGCCTGTTACAATTTTTACTGCCCAATAGCCAATTTGGTCCCGAGGTAAGGAATAACCAGTTACGCCAAAAGATGCGGTCAATACAGCCAGAACCACCCCTGTAACCCAAGTTAATTCGCGGGGTTTTTTAAACCCACCCGTAAGATACACACGAAATACGTGCAAGATCATCATTAGAACCATCATACTTGCTGACCATCGATGAACTGATCGAATTAACCAACCAAAGTTGGCCTCAGTCATTATGTATTGAACAGAGGAAAAAGCCTCTGTAACAGTTGGACGATAGTAAAAGGTCATAGCAAAACCCGTAGCTACTTGTACTAAGAAACAAGTAAGTGTAATTCCCCCTAGACAATAAAATATGTTGACATGAGGAGGAACATATTTACTAGTTATATCATCTGCAATCGCTTGAATCTCGAGACGTTCCTCGAACCAATCATATACTTTATTGAGATAGGTAACCCAAGAAAGACTCCCCCTCTGAGAGCCGTATATGAGAATTTCATCTCGTACGGCTCAAGCCGAAACACACAAATACTAGTTTCAACGGATATGGAATAGAGAGTTTAAAACTTCTTGTGGCTTAGCCGCTTGACTCGATTTGACCAAAAGATACGAAGTAAGAAAAATCCGGAATCTCTTCTTTGTGATGATAATGCCAAGAAATACAATCTCAAGTTGGCTCATCCATCTTTCTTTATGTTAATCCTGACAGGCCTCTTGAATCTTCTCTTCCCTATCTTTTTTTTTATAGGAATTCTCTTGTTGAGACCCTATGAAGCAATTGAAACCTCAGATTCATACTAAAACCACGATGATTTAAGAAAACCAAAGCTAAACTCAAAGGTTTTCTGAGTAAAAACCATTTGATCATCACTTCTTTAATGAATGTAATAACTCAAAAAAATCTAGAGAAAGAGATTTCTTTCGGTCAAAAGAAGTATGAAGGAAAAAATTGTTTGATTTATAAAAGACCTATTTCCATTTTTTGAATCCGGTTGCGAGGTCTGAATAATAGGTATGAATCATAGTTCAAATATTTCTTTTCTTGATCTATTCTATATAGTCCGTGCTCCAGAGACTAGAATAAATATCTGACGAGGTAGAATCATCTTGATAGAGATGACAGGTCCATTCTCTGTATTATCAATAGGATCAATTATAACAAGTCACACGCTCATATTCCGGAAATGAAATATCGAAACAAATAAATTTCACGATCGAACTGCCAGAATGGTCTATAAATCCAAGTCTTAGGTAATCTTAAGTTGAAGTATTAAGTATTTTAAGCATTAAGTAAGTATAAGTAAAATAATCTTTTTTGATTGAAAAACTAAGACTTCATAGTTTTTATGAACTAATTAATTGAAATTCCATCCAGTAAAACAGATGAATTATAAATTTCTAAAATAATAGATAGAAATATTGCAAATAGAGCCATTGCAACTCCCATAAGTGGTGTAGTCCCCCACCCTGGAGCTACTTTTCCATATTCCGAATTCAATGGTTTCAATAAACTCCCTACGCCAGTTCGTCTTGGACCAGATCTAGAACTACTCTCAACGGTTTTTGTAGCCATAAATCCTCTTTTATCATGGGTTGAAATCTGTTGACTTTGTATACCATTCCGTTGTAGTTGTAAATAAACGACATTATCGTGATCCTTTGTGATCTTGAAATTATCGAAAAAATGGAAACAGCAACCCTAGTCGCCATCTCCATATCCGGTTTACTTGTAAGCTTTACTGGGTATGCCTTATATACCGCTTTTGGGCAACCCTCTCAAAAATTAAGAGATCCCTTCGAAGAACATGGGGACTAGTTGAAGTAATGAGCCCCCAATATTAATAGAGGGGCTCATTATTTCAATGGAAAAAATGAAAAATCATTTCATTTTTTAGTTGGAACTTTAGGTGG